ATGGCAGTTCCAAAAAAACGTACTTCTATGTCAAAAAAACGTATTCGTAGAAATATTTGGAAGAAAAAAGGATATTTAGTTGCAGTAAAAACTTTTTCTTTAGCGAAATCGGTTTCCACCGGGCATTCAAAAAGTTTTTTTGTGCGACAAACAAATAATAAAGTCTTAGAATAATCTCAATTGATATAGCCTAAAGAACCCCAAATTTTGTAAGATGAATGTTAACTAATGTATTTTTCTGTATTAAATTTCTCAATATTACTTAGAACTCACTGCTGTGATATATAGAATAAGAGTTTTTTGTATATTGGGTTCTAAGTATTATTTTTTTCCCTATCACAATTGTACTTTTCACAATAGAAAAGTACAATTGTGATAGAGATTGAAACTCTTTTGTTATATGCCTATCCCAAAACTTAATTGGTTTTGTAAATGGTATTATAAATTAAAAATTATATGCGCAATAAAGAATATTAATACTTTAATTTAAATATACTAAGGTATCGAAATCATTAGAAAAATAACAAATTTTTTGTATTTAATGATGAAATTGTGATAGATATGAAATCCTAGTTATTTGATTTTGTTCATTGAAAAAAAAAAACTCAATCTTTTTCATTTGAATCCATGAAATCGGATAAATGAAAAACAAATCATAAAAAAATTGAGAAAAAAAGACAATTCTTAGTTTTATACCTCAACCGAGAAAAAACTATGGAGTTCCAACTGTTTGGAGAAAACTTAGTTTCTAGTACATGAAAGTTGATTGTTAAAAAACCCACGACGATACTACCTAGGTAGGTATTTTATTGAAGATTCAAATATTTAAACCACAAACCAGTCTTTATTCATTGATTCTAATTAATGTTTCCTAAACTATATTGAATCCTTGAATCTCGACGATTCAACATGAATTGACTATTATTATTTCAAGTAAGCCGCCGTGGTGAAATCGGTAGACACGCTGCTCTTAGGAAGCAGTGCTAAAGCATCTCGGTTCGAGTCCGAGTGGCGGCATCTTCTAAAAGAGATACAATAGATCCTAAAATGTATTCAATTCGCGATTTCCAATTCTGTAATGGGACCCCTTTTATGATATTTGTGACTTTAGAACATATATTAACTCATATCTCTTTTTCGATCATTTCAATTGTGATTATGATTCATTTGATGACCTTATTAGTCCACAAAATTGTAGGATTACGTGATTCATCAGAAAAAGGGATGATAGCTACCTTTTTCTCTATAACAGGATTATTAATTTCTCGTTGGATTTCTTCGGGACATTTTCCATTAAGTAATTTATACGAGTCATTAATCTTCCTTTCGTGTAGTTTCTTCATTATTCATATGATTCCCAAGATACGTAACCTTAAAAACGATTTAAGCACAATAATTGCACCAAGTACCATTTTTACTCAAGGCTTTGCCATGTCGGGTCTTTCAACTGAAATGCATCAATCCACAATATTAGTACCTGCTCTACAATCTCAGTGGTTAATGATGCACGTAAGTATGATGTTATTGAGCTATGCAGCTCTTTTATGCGGATCATTATTATCAGTCGCTCTTCTAGTCATTACATTTCGAAAAAACATCAAAATTTTTTGTAAAAGCTATAATTTATTAATTAAGTCATTTTTCTTTGGTGAGATTGAATATTTGAATGAAAAAAGAAGTGTTTTTAAAAACACTTCTTTTCCTTCATTTCAAAATTATTACAAATATCAATTAACTGAGCGTTTGGATTATTGGAGTTATCGTGTCATTAGTCTAGGGTTTACCTTTTTAACCATAGGTATTCTTTGTGGAGCAGTATGGGCTAATGAGGCATGGGGATCCTATTGGAATTGGGACCCCAAGGAAACTTGGGCATTTATTACTTGGACCATATTCGCGATTTATTTACATACTAGAACAAATATAAATTGGAAAGGTACGAATTCGGCACTTGTAGCTTCTATAGGATTTATTATAATTTGGATATGCTATTTTGGGATCAATCTATTAGGAATAGGTCTACATAGTTATGGTTCATTCACATAAACATCTAATTGAATAAACTACATGAAGAATACATAAGATAAAAACATCATCCCATATATAACGAAAGTTTGTTTTTATGAGTTTTTGAGAACCGTTTGAATCAAGGAATCATTCAAATTTAAATGGTTCTCAAAAACTCGAGATGTATCTAATTACAATTCTTATTCATTTTATTTCTTTTTTCATTATACAGTACAGCAAACGATTTTCAAAATATTAAATTCAAAGAATTATAAGACTTTCCTTCCGTTTCATTAATGAAACACTATCTATGATAATAATTGGATAAGATAGCGTGTACCTTGTCAACTGATAACGAGAGAACAAAATCGGGATAAATACCAATACTTATTACGGGTAGAAAGATACAGATTGAAAGAAATAGTTCTCGTAGTCCAGAATCCCAAAAATTAGAGTTTGGAATATTAAATAACTTGTATCCATAAAACATCTGACGTAACATAGATAATAAATAAATAGGAGTTAATATCATTCCAATTGCCATTACAAAAGTAATTAGCATTTTTGACATTAAAAGATATTTTGTACTAGTAATTAGTCCAAAAAATACTAAAAATTCCGCAACAAAACCACTCATTCCTGGCAATGCAAGAGAAGCCATCGAGAAGCTACTGAACATGGTAAATGTTTTTGGCATTGGGATAGATATCCCTCCCATTTCTTCGAGATAAACAAGACGTGTTCTATCACAACTCGTTCCCGCCAAGAAAAAAAGTGCAGCACCAATAAATCCATGAGAGAGCATTTGTAAAATAGCTCCATTGAGTCCCATGTCGGTTATAGAACCAATTCCTATAATTGTGAAACCCATGTGAGATACAGAGGAATAGGCTATTCTCTTTTTTAAATTACGTTGACCAAGAGAAGTTGAAGCTGCATAGATTATTTGCATTGTTCCTATTATCACCAACCAAGGAGAAAATATAGAATGAGCGTGGGGTAGTAATTCCATATTGATCCGAATCAATCCATATGCGCCCATTTTTAATAGGATTCCAGCTAAAAGCATACATGTACTGTAATGTGCTTCTCCATGGGTATCAGGTAACCATGTATGTAGGGGTATAATCGGCAATTTGACAGCATAAGCAATAAGGAAGCCAAAATAGAATATTATTTCCAATGCCACAGGATATGATTGATTAATTAATCTTTCAAAATCTAATGTTGGTTCATTGGAACCATATAAACCCATACCTAGAACTCCTATTAAGAAAAAAATGGAACCCCCTGCAGTGTACAAAATAAACTTTGTAGCCGAGTAGAGACGTTTCTTTCCCCCCCACATGGATAAAAGTAAGTAAACAGGAATTAATTCTAACTCCCACATGATGAAAAAAAGTAAAAAGTCTCGGGAGGAAAATAATCCTATTTGACCGCTGTACATTGCTAGCATCAGGAAATAGAACAACCGCGAATTTCGAGTAATTGGCCAAGCTGCTAAAGTTGCTAAAGTAGTGATAAATCCTGTCAGTAAAATGGGTCCTATGGAAAGCCCATCGATTCCTAGTCTCCAGTGGAAATCAAAAACATCTATCCATTTAGAATCTTCCTTCAATTGCATTAATGGATCATCCAATTGGAAATGATAACAGAATGCATAAGTCGTTAGAAGGAGTTCTAATAAGCATATACATATAGTATACCACCTAAACATCTTATTCCCTCTATGAGGGAATAAGAAAATTGAGGAACCCGCGAATATCGGTAAAACAACAAGTATTGTTAACCAAGGAAAATAACTCGTGATAAAGACAAGATACATTTTGACCAGAGAAGCCCGTCCTCAAAATAATATATTTTGTCGAGCACGGGCTTTTGTCGGTAAAGAGGAATCACAAATGATTCAAGTGGAGTTTTTTGTAATGTATCAATAAGATAGAGCCATGCTGCGAGTTGTTTCAGGCCCTAAATAAACACGGACACTCAAAAAATCTGTTGGGCAGGCAGATTCACATCTCTTACAACCTACACAGTCCTCGGTTCTTGGCGCGGAAGCTATTTGCTTGGCTTTACATCCGTCCCAAGGTATCATTTCCAATACATCTGTGGGGCAAGCTCGTACACATTGAGTACACCCTATACATGTATCATAAATTTTTACTGAATGTGACATTGGATCTATAAATTACAGTTTTGAACATAAAAGATTTTCGATCTGGTCAAATCAAATTAGTAGTAAATGAATCATATATTATATATTGTAATATTGTAGACACCAGACGAAACAGTGGTTTATTAAAAACAATCAATATATTTCTTAAATCAATCTGTTTATGAGAAAAGGTCAAGACACTTTGATTTTCGTTTCAACAATTATGATGATACGAGTTACACATGCGAATTAAAATTAATTGGCCAACAAATTGGTCATCATTATTTCAATATAAATATAAAAATGCAATTCCATTTTATTGAATTGCATTCAAATTCAATAAAAAATAGTATTTCAATTCTATTAAATATTTTTATGTGTCTTTATTTAAATTATCTATGATGATTATCACTAATTATTCAACAAATTCGATTGATTAATACGAGTTGATTTTCTGTTACGATGTATCGACGAAACAATAGCAAGTCCAATAGCTGCTTCAGCAGCTGCAATGGCTATAACAAAGATTGAGAAAATGTCTCCTTTTAATTGGCGACTATCAAATATATCAGAAAATGTTACAAGATTGATATTAACCGAATTTAGTATAAGCTCAAGACACATAAGCGCTCTAACCATGTTTCGACTTGTGATCAATCCATAGATACCGATAGAAAATAAATAAACACTCAAGAAAAGGACATGCTCAAACATCATTGACTAACTCCTTATCAATCTCGATTCGTTTCAATATGAATAACAATTCAACCGATTCAATTGATTAGAATAGAACAATTACACAACAAAAGAAGATATTGACGGTAGATAGATTTAACTAAAAATTTCTATTTATTTATTTAGAATTTAGTTAGAATTCTAAGAATTGGGAATCATTTTAAGTTAAGTATTTTTATTGCTTATTGTCGAGCCATAGTAATTGCACCTATCAAGGAAACTAAAAGAATTATTGAAATGAGTTCAAACGGAAGATAAAAATCTGTTGATAAATGAATCCCAATTTGTTGAACGTTATTTATTAGGTCCTGTTCCATAATCTGGTTTGACCTTGTAGTCCAAATAATTCCGTACCATGACGTATCTGGGATAGTAGTAATTAGTGAAAAAAGAATAGTTGTACAAACCATCAAAGTGACCCCATCTCCAATGGTCCAAAAATAGGAATTATTGGAATATCCTGAACCATTCATGAACATTACAGCAAATATGATCAAGATATTTATGGCTCCCACATAAATAAGGAGCTGTGCGGCAGCTACAAAATAGGAGTTTGATGAAATATAGAATAAGGATATACAAACAAGAACCAATCCCAATGAAAAGGCAGAATAAATTGGATTGGTAAATAATACTACCCCCAGACCCCCTAATACAAGAATTGACCCCAGAAATACAACAAGAATATCATGTATTGGTCCAGGTAAACCCATTATGTATAAAATACAAAATAAATAACTTTAACTATTTCATGACCTTACTTTAACTTTACTAAATAAATGGTCCAGGAAAGGAAAAGGGGTTACCCTATTTTTGTTTTCTTGTATATAATAATGTATATGATACATTTATAATTGAATTGAATTTGAATATGGATTAATGTAGATATAGATAAAATTATTGGGCCAACCTTACTTTATTTATATTTATCCGAAAGAAAAAAAAAAGAAAAAAGTAGTTGAAATTTGCTATTTTGAAATCATCACTAAAAATATATTTTTAGTTTAAATCAAAGAGTGATTCTCAACAATCATTAGTTTTTATTTGTAGTTACTGACTACCCAAAATAAAAAGCTTGGATCCTTTATATCAAAACAAAATCTTAGTAATCGGTAATTGTTCTTGAATCAAAGGATTTATCTTTGTCTATTTTTATTTGAGTCGAATTCATAACTGTTTGAATTGTGTAATCTCCAATTATTGAGATTGGTAATCGACCCAAAGCAATTTGATTATAATTCAATTCGTGACGATCATAAGTAGAAAGTTCATATTCTTCAGTCATTGATAAACAATTTGTTGGACAATACTCGACACAGTTACCACAAAATATACAAACCCCGAAATCTATACTATAATTAAGTAATTGTTTCTTTTTAATATCTCTTTCAAATCTCCAATCAACAACGGGTAGATCTATCGGGCATACACGAACACATACTTCACAAGCAATACATTTATCAAATTCAAAGTGGATTCGACCCCGGAAACGCTCTGATGTGATCGATTTTTCATAAGGATATTGAATAGTTACAGGTAAACGATTTGTGTGGGATAAGGTAATTATGAAACTTTGACCAATGTACCTTGCAGCTCGTATTGTTTGTTGACCATAATTCATGGACCCAATTACCATAGGGAACATATTGTAGATATACATGAAAAATTTGACGTTTCTTTCTCTTGTTTGATAGAGATTATGAATCTAAAATAGTGTTATCGTATTCTCTTATTTATAATGAAACAAGTTGGGAAGAAGTTGTTAATAACAGATTACCTAGAGAAATAGGTAAAAGAAATTTCCATCCAAGATTTAATAACTGGTCCATTCTCATTCTAGGTAAAGTCCATCTTGTTGTGATAGAAATGAAGAGAAACAAATAAGCTTTAGTTAATGTAATAAGGATACCCATTGTTATTCCAAAAATGCCGGCGATTTTTTTTATTCCGAAAAGCTCAGAAATGGATATATACGGAATAGGTAAATTCCACCCACCTAAGTAAAGAACTGTTACAAATAATGAAGAAACTAATAAATTTAGGTAAGAAGCAAGATAAAATAAACCATATTTGATACCCGAATACTCGGTTTGATAACCTGCTACTAATTCCTCCTCCGCTTCTGGTAAATCAAAGGGCAATCTCTCACATTCGGCTAGAGAAGAAATTAGAAAAACAATAAATCCTATAGGCTGACGCCACAGATTCCACCCCCAAAAACCATATTTTGACTGTGCTTCAACTATATCAACTGTACTTGAACTGTTAGATAATCATAGTCGATAATAACATCACTGTTCCCATCGCTATTTCAAAACCGTACGTGAGACCTCAGCTTCATACGGCTCCTCGATGGCCACAAAAAAAATGTAAGGACGGGTTCGGTATTATCACCATCTTTGGATGGATAGAATAAAGATACATCGGAAAGTCCCAAATTAGACCAATGGAATTCTGTCTGCTAGAATAATAAAAAAAGTGCTTCCGAATTGATCTCATCCTTTACAATAAAAATTTCTCTTTGTTCGGTAATAACTTAATATTTCAATAAAATACTCCTTATATCAATCAATATAAAATAAAAAGAATTAGTCATTAGTTCATGAATCGTGATAAGAATTCGATATGTATGAATATGGATAGAGAAAAGAATAAATAGGGATCCCCTTTTTTTATTATTCATTCAATTACTGCATTCCATTTCTTTTTTCCTGTTCTTCTGTCTCAGAGGAGGATACTCAAAAATAAAATAAAGAATTAATTCGTTCTTGATAGTCATTTCTTTAACCAGTGAATAGGAGCATACTCTAGATCGGAATCGTAGGGAAGTACTACTTGATCATTTCTACCAATTTCAAGTCCTTATTATGATTCGTTTTATGAAGAAATACCTCTTTTTTGATACCTTACATTATCTCCATTACTAATCCTTTGTGTACCTTGGTGTTCCTAACCGTCCACTGACTTTTGATTGATCCCCGGTATAGTAATACATATGAGACAGTAGTAGAAACTCCATACAGTTGATCTTTTGTTTGCGCCCGCTTCAAGATATGATGACTAATCAAAAAATCTTAATCTTGGGGTAAGCAGTTTACACTGCTTATTTTTACTTCAACTTTATTCTTGTACATAGGGAATGAGATTGTTTCTTCTTACTACAAATTTGGAAGCTGTTTAGTTTCACTCATATAACTATCTGGTTTAACTCATCAACCCGAATGCTGAATAAAAAAAAAAAAATGAAAACATCTATTCAATACATTGAACCTCTTTCTTTTTTCTTTTATTTCTAGAAGAGAGGTTCAAAGTTCATATTCCAACGAATCACACGTAGAGATATTGATAACACACATAGAGTTAATGGTATTTCATAACTAATAGATTGAGCAGCAGCTCGTAGACCACCTAAAAAGGAATATTTATTATTCGATCCATATCCTGACATAAGAAGCCCAATAGGAGCAATACTAGAAATGGCGATCCATAAAAAAACACCTATACTGAGATCGGCTAAAACAAGACGATACCCAAAAGGAATTACTAAATAACTTAGTAGAATTGATATAACCGCTATAGACGGTCCCACACTAAACAAACGAATATCTCCTCGAGATGGGAGGAGGTCCTCTTTAAAAAGTAGTTTAGTCCCATCCGCTATAGCTTGAAGAATTCCCAACGGGCCAGCATATTCAGGCCCAATACGTTGTTGTATCGCTGCAGATATTTCTCTTTCTAACCACACAATTACTAGTACCCCCATTGTTATTCCCAATATAAGGGTCAAAATGGGTACAATCCATATTAGTCCATACACTTCTTTTAAAAATTCCGATGTAGAAAAAGAATTGATAGTTTGTACTTCTGTCGTATCAATTATCATTTCAACGATCAACTTCTCCCATAATGATATCTATACTACCCAATATCGTCATGATATCAGCCAATTTCATTCTTTTAACTAGCTGAGGAAGAATTTGCAAATTGATAAAACCGGGTGGACGAATTTTCCATCTCCAGGGGAAAACACTATTATCTCCTATCAAATAAATTCCCAATTCTCCTTTTGGGGCTTCCACTCTCACATAAAGTTCTTGTTTCGACAATTCTAAATTGGGTGAAGGTTTTTTACTAATAAATCTATATTCAAAATCATTCCATTCGGAATTCTTTGCTCTATCAAAGCGTCGTACTTCTAAATTTTCATAAGGTCCTCCAGGAATTCCTTCTAGAGCCTGTTGAATAATTTTTATGGATTCCTTCATTTCACCGATTCGTACTAAATAACGAGCTAATGAATCTCCTTCTTTTTGCCATTGGACTTCCCAATCGAATTCATTGTAACACTCATAATGATCAACTTTACGAAGATCCCATTGGATTCCAGAAGCTCGTAACATCGGTCCTGATAAACCCCAATTTACAGCTTCTTCTCCACCAATAATGCCCACTCCTTCAACTCGTTCCAAAAAAATGGGATTCCACGTAATAAGTTTTTGATATTCAACAACTCCTGTTAAAGAATAATCGCAGAAATCCAAACATTTATCTATCCATCCATAAGGTAGATCAGCAGCTACTCCTCCAATACGGAAATAATTATGCATCATTCGCATACCTGTGGCGGCTTCGAATAGATCATATATCAATTCCCTTTCTCTGAAAATATAGAAAAAGGGAGTCTGTGCACCGATATCCGCCATAAAAGGTCCAAGCCATAACAAATGAGAAGCTATACGGCTCAATTCCAGCATAATTACTCTGATATAGCTAGCTCTTTGAGGTACTTGAACATTTTCCAATTGTTCTGGCGCATTTACGGTTATTGCCTCTGTGAACATAGTAGCTAAATAATCCCATCGGGTTACATAAGGTAGATATTGTATAATTGTTCGATTTTCCGCTATCTTTTCCATTCCTCTGTGTAAATAGCCCAATATGGGCTCACAGTCAATAACATCTTCACCATCGAGAGTAACGATTAGTCGGAGAACACCATGCATTGATGGGTGGTGAGGCCCCATATTGACTATCATGAGATCTTTTCTTGTAACCGGTACTGTCATATCTTTTCTTCCTTAATTCATTATTCCATGAATTCCTCAAAACGAGACTCATCAAAACAAAAAATGGAATACTACTAAAAAATTCAAACGATTAAATTAACGAGTTTTTGGCTCTCGAATATCCAACTGACCAATTAATTTCTTATAACGTACTCTATTTTTCTTTGACAAATAAGCCAGCAACCGTTGACGTTTTCCTAGAATTTTTTGTAGACCCCTTTGTGATAAAAAATCTTTTTTGTGCAATTCCAAATGTGAAGTAAGTCTCCGTATCTTATTGGTGAAACTGAATACTTGAAATTCAACAGAACCTTTGTTTTCTTCTTTTTCTTCTTGTGGAATAATGGAAATGAATGAATTTTTGACCATAAAAAATTTTTCTATCCTTTTTCTTTCTTTTTCATGGATTTTTCCGATCAGGAAAAATAATAATAATAAAAAAAAAAAGAATTATGCCGGTTATTTTAATCTAGTACACACATCTAGTACACACAAAAATTTGGATTTATTCATATACTACTTCTTTATTTTATCCAAATCAAATTGAAAATTTGATTTGGATAGAAAGGGATAATATGTTTCCCCATTAACGAAAGAAAAGAATTTATTTCTATCTAAAAGGATTCCCCTAATTTATTTATTCCTATATCCAATTGAATGGATACACCATTAAATCTGTATCATTTACCAAAATATAACATAGCATATGCATACATCTTTCGGCTTTCATATACCGAAAATGTCACGGAATATAGATATATATATATATGATATAGGAAATATACTATTAAATTAAATAATTCTAAATCGTGGATACATATGTATCCTTGACATACTGAAACGACTGCCATTATTGGTATCAAACCAATAGCGATTCATACAAGCTAAATCTTCTAATCGGTAATTGGGCCAAAGAACAAATTTGCATTTAATGAATTTATTTGTATCCGTATTAAGATGCTTGTCCTCATCCAAAAATTTTCCAGAGTTTCTTATGTTGTTTTCATTGCAAAATAATGGATTTCTATTTCTATCCGTAACATTCCAATTATGGGAATTGAAACAAATTAAAATTCTCAATTCTCTGCGACGTCTAGGAGATAGAATATTTTCGGGAACAAGGAAATCATAATAATTTGTGTCCCCATTCACAAGCATATTCCCATATCGTACAATGGGTTTATCCAAATTCCTCTTATCAATATAACTTTTTTTTATGCATTTTCTATTAGTTTGGTGTTTATTGTTCTCGACCAATGAAATACTTATAGTTTGATATATAATCAATTTTCCATCCCTTTTTATAGATAGACGAATTGGTTCGATAATTAATATTCCTTTTTTTATCAATTCTGTAAGAGCTAGATCTTTCTGAATTAGCATTACATCCAGATGCATCTCTCCTCTTTGAATCGAGGATATAGCAATTTCTTTTGGATTTATCAGTCTAAGTAAGAGACAATATACCTTGATATTATTGATCATTCTTTGGTTCAAGGAGTCATCCCATTTTAATTGAAAAAGGAAATATTTTTTCAGGAAGAAATCTAGTTCTGCTTTCTTGTTTTTCTTGGATTGTTTTTTCTTCTTACCTTTTTTAATGGTAATGTCTGATCTCGCATAATTCTCTTCAATATCTTTTTTTTTGTTTTCTTTTCGTAGATCTGATACAAGATTTACTTGGTCCTGTTGCTCATTTTTTTGTTGGTTGGAATTTTCTAATTTAAGATATTTTTTTTGATTTATATTGATGTTTTTATTTTGACTTTTATTTTTATAAAAATAAAAGTCAAAAAGAAGTAATTTGATTGGTATAATCCATGGTTTAATCTTATATGCATCAAAAAGTAAGACAAATTCTGGGAAGAACCAAGATTCTAGATTTGATATGGTATGATAAACTCTTTCTTGATTCATTCCCATCCAATTAAAAAAAATACTTTTTTGATTGGATGGGTTGATTTCTTGATGAATCATAAGAGAAAAAATATCTTTTTTTTTCAATTTGTTGTTGATTTTTTTTTCAGTCTTAGTATTTTTATCAATTTTGGTACCGATATGTGTATTGGTCCAGGTCTCAATATTGATATTTTTTCTAAGACAAAAGTGGAGAATTCGACAATCAAAATATTTTCTATCTAGATTTTTATGCGTATCAATAATATATCCTTCTTCTAGATAATCACTAATAGCTGTACTTACCAATACATAAAATGATTCGGATTTTGGTTTATTGAAATTATATGGAATTTTTTGAACCCCGTTTACTTGTAATCTTGACCCATAAATATCAAAATCCTCCTTATCCCCATAGTTCATATATTTATGTGATAAAAGATCATATCTGTAGTGTTTTTTCCATTTTTCTTTTTGATTTGTCAATGAATCCGCTGCATAGTAATTTTGTTTCACGTAATGAATTAATTGGTCTTTTTCTTTTTTATATGAATCCACTTTAATTGAGTCCTTATTTTGAATCCTATAACGTTGATTGATTCTATTTCGCCATTTTTGCGGTACTAACCGCGACCATTTGGTTTGAGATAAATTGTATTGATAATGCCCCTTTAACCAGTTTTTCCATTCAATCATTCCAGACTTATGAATTTTCTTATGTCTTGAATTGTAATCAAATATTCCTCGTGTCATACAATAATCCTTGATTTTATCCTTAATAAAAGGATAAGTCCCCTGATATTGAAGTAGAGATTTCAATTGATACTTGTTAAGTAATTGGGTTTGTGATAATTTGTAAAATACATATGCTTGGGACAAGGAGGATAAGTCATAATACATTTTTGTACTATTACTAATATTAGTATTCGAAAAGGACTTTTTTATAGTGGAAAAAAAGTTCATTGTATTTTGATCTCTTTCATCAATTCCTTCCTGATTTGTTTGATCGTTGTAAACGGATTTATTGATTATTCTTTTTGTTGATTCAAAGAAAGGTTGGAAATAGATCCTGTGAATGGTAATCATACATAGCAAGATATCTATATATATATTTTCAATCAGAGATTTCATAAAATAATGTGATTTACGTATTAATCGTATATTTATTCTTTGGAATATCTGCCAAATATGTTTCTGTGATTTTGATCTTTTATCAGCACAAGTTAGAATTATTTTTTTCTTGTCTTTTGTGATTCGTTCTATTTGATTCCTGATTGTGATTGTTTTATCAGAAAGATCTTTCATCTTTTTTTCTATGAGTGAATAATTTGTCCAATTCATGGATTGGATTTGAATGGTTGATTTGTGAATAATCTTATTATTTATTTCGGAATCTTTTCCATTTTCAGCCGTTTCATATACTTTCACCTTGCTCAATTCAAATAAGAATATTGGGTTTACTTTTTGAATTTCCTTCATTATTCGTTTTAGAACTAGAAGTATTTTAATGATCCATCTTGTTTTTTCTTTTGAAACTTTTAGAAGTATAAAGAAATCCTTTTTAACTTTTCTAACTTTTTTTTGGAGTTCTTTATAAATGGGTTCAAAAAAGGAAGGTCGTTTTCGGGGATTCCCAAAAGGGAATTCCGCTTCCATTCCCCAAACCGTTAAAAAACAAAAATTGTCTTTTTTTCCTTTTTTTTTTATTTGATCCCTAGGATGAGATCGTATTTTAGATCTTCGCCAAGGTTTCAAACAGAAAGGAAATAGAATCTTTATCTGAATACCGTCTGCTAACCAATCTTTGGGAAATTCTGTTTCTGATAATTGAACACCATTATAAGTGCATTTAACATGCATTTCTCTATTCCACTCCTTCAAATCCTCATACCATTCGGGGAATTGGAATAATAACATACGGCCAATATTTTTAGCAATTATCAATGAAGGCAATACAATGTATTTTCTAAGAAAAGATTGGGTTACTAACATCAAACCTCTTATTGCTTGAGCAAATATAATGCTATCCCAAGTTTCTGATATTACTATACGTTCATTTTCCTCTTTTTTTTCTTCGTTTTTTTTCTCTTTTTCCCTTGTCTCTTCCTCCTCAAAATATAAATGTGAAATTTTCAATTCTGGTTCTCTCCCCACCAAATTCCTAAAAATGAGATTCATCATTTCAGAGATATAAAAAGAAGAAAAAAAAGATGTTTTGTCTATTCGATCCAAAAAAAGCGGAGAATGCACATTTGCTTGAAACATTTCCCAAATAACCGTTTTACGTCTTTGAGCACGCATGGATCCTTTGATTATATCCCGACGAAAATCCGATTGTTGCGAGTAACGTATCAAAGCCACCTCTTCTGCTTGATCACTATTATTAGTATTATTTGTAGTTGTAATAGGGTTGGTATTCTGATTGTTATCAGTATAAATTACTACGCGTTTGGCTTTTCTTGAACGAATTTCATGATCTTCCTTGGATTCTTCCTCATTTTCTGCCTCCTGTTCTTTCAAATCATCAGTTAATTTGTATGACCACCGAGGAACCCTTTTATGGATTTCTTCTATTCCAATAGATTTATTTCTAATTATTGTTTGATCATTTGGATCAGTTGTAATTACATCGAATACCCATTTTAAAGCTTTTGTTTGATTTTCAAAATCAATTCTTGTTTGCTCTCTCAATAAAGAATATTTTTTAAAATGCAAAATGGGTGCAGGCTCAAAAGGAAATTCTTTGATTGAGGTTAAGGAATTACCAATATAATTCAGTAATGATTCCCTATCAGGCGGATTCTTTTGATGTTCAAATTTTCTGGAATAATTAGAATTATTAGGAAGTAGCCCATAAATCTTATTTATCCAATTGATTTCTATGGAATCCTCCGTATCTGTAGAAGTGATTAAATCATTCATGATCATATGTGAATAGAATTTTTTTATTGTTCCACGATATGGTCCCCTCAAAAAGGGGTCATACGTTTTGGGCAAGTATTTTTGTTCGTTTTCATCATTGCATAATCTGGTCCTTTTTTCGAGCATATCCAGAGCAAGAAATCCCTTTTCTTTTTCTAGAGCTTTTGTTCGACTTATTAATTCATTGTTCAAGTTGTACTTTTTTTGCTCATTGGTATA